TTTTTTTCTTTATTTTATACTGTAATTAATTAAATCAGGGGCAGGAAATTTATATTATTATAAATTAATATTAAATAATAATTTTTAGTATTTATTAATTTAATATAAATTTTTATATTAACAATAGATATTAAATTAAATTATTAAATAAACCTATATAAATATATATATATATATAAATTAATTATATATTATGATATATTTATCTTCTAGAAGATAAGATATTATTAATTTCTTGAGATAATAATCTTTATGTATATTGTTCCTATAATGGAGAAATAAAGGAGAAGATGAATATAAATCTTATAATGATGGTAAAAGATGTTTAATTAATATATAAATAAACATAATATTATCTATATAAATATAAATTATTTATATTATTTATATATATATATAGGGATAGATTATTACTAATAAATTATAATTTAAAACACTAAACATAATTATCATAATATAATTATGTGAAAATAATTAATTAAAATTATATTTAATTATAATTAACTTAAAATTTTAATAAAATACCAGTTTTTAATAAATATCTATATAAACACTCAAGCATGGTTATCATAAAATATTAAGGGAATTTTTTGATAAAATTTTCATTGAGTTATGAACTTTAATTTATTATTAAATTTAAAATTTTAATAAAATACCAGTTTTTAATAAATATCTATATAAACACTCAAGCATGGTTATCATAAAATATTAAGGGAATTTTTTGATAAAATTTTCATTGAGTTATGAACTTTAATTTATTATTAAATTTAAAATTTTAATAAAATACCAGTTTTTAATAAATATCTATATAAACACTCAAGCATGGTTATCATAAAATATTAAGGGAATTTTTTGATAAAATTTTCATTGAGTTATGAACTTTAATTTATTATTAAATTTAAAATTTTAATAAAATACCAGTTTTTAATAAATATCTATATAAACACTCAAGCATGGTTATCATAAAATATTAAGGGAATTTTTTGATAAAATTTTCATTGAGTTATGAACTTTAATTTATTATTAAATTTAAAATTTTAATAAAATACCAGTTTTTAATAAATATCTATATAAACACTCAAGCATGGTTATCATAAAATATTAAGGGAATTTTTTGATAAAATTTTCATTGAGTTATGAACTTTAATTTATTATTAAATAAAATTTTACCCTTTTATATTTATTTAAGTATAGTAATAATTTAAAATTCCCATTTTAATAGTTTTAATTATAAAGATTTATTCTTTCTTAATAACTTATTGAAAATTAATTTTACATGTAAATTTTTGTATGAACTATATATAATTTAAAAAATTATATAATAATATTTATTCGCAGTAATTAATATTAATTATTAAAGAAATTTAGAATTAGTTATATTTTATAGTATTAGCAAAATTTGTGCCAGCAGCTGCGGTTACACAAATAATATAAATAAGTTTTTTTAGTTTTAGTTAAATTGTTATATTAAAAATTTTAATTTTAATTTGTTAGGTGAAATTTTAAATTAAAATAATTTTTGTAGATAATATATATATATATATATAAATAAATTTATTGAAGCTAATAAAATTTTATTAAAAACTAGGATTAGATACCCTATTATTTAAAAAGTAAGATTAATAAATTAGAGTAGTAATAGATATAGTCTTGAAACTTAAAGAATTTGGCGGTATTTTAGTCTATTCAGAGGAATTTGTCCTATAATCGATAATCCGCGATTTACCTTACTTAAATTAGTATTCAATTTGTATACCGTCGTCATCAGAATATTTTAGAAAAATTTTTAATTTTCTAGTATATATAATAATAATTATGTCAGATCAAGGTGCAGTTTATGTTTAAGAAAGAGATGAATTACAATAAATTTATTTAAATGGATATTATATTGAAATATATGGTTGAAGGTGGATTTGATAGTAAAATTTATAATTATATAATTTTGATTAAAGCTCTAAAATATGCACATATCGCCCGTCGCTCTTATTAATAAAATAAGATAAGTCGTAACATAGTAGATGTACTGGAAAGTGTACCTAGAAATACAATTTAAAGCTTACTTAGAAAAGTTTTTCATTTACATTGAAAAGATATTCGTGCAAATCGATTTAAATTGATAAAAAAAATTTATTAATAATTTTTGTTTATATAGTTATTATTAAAATTAATTATAATTAAATTTAGTTAAAGTATTTTATAAAGAAAAAATAGTTTTTATGATAGTGTATTAGTATTGAAAAAGAATATTGAAATAATTTGAAAATTATTTAATTAAAAAGAAAATTTTATTTATTGTACCTTGTGTATCAGGGTTTATCAAATTAATAATATATATAAATATTTTCTCGAATTTAAAAGATCTAATTTAATATATAATTTAATGTGGAATAATTATATGTAATATTAAATTAGAAATGAAACGTTATTCGTTTTTAAATTTATCTAGTTTTTTAAGAAATAAATTTAATTTAGTTATAAATTTGTAAATAAATAATTATTTAATTATTTATAAATTTATAATAATATTTTAGGGGATAAGCTTTAAAATAAAAATTTATAAGTTAATTTTAAATTAAAAATTGTAGGCTTAGAAATAGCAATCATTAAAAATTATGTTTTAATTTATTAAATAATTATATTATTTAATTTAACTTTAAATGTTTTATTAAAATATTTATATTAATATTTAATATAAAGAAATAATGATAAAATTAGTATATAAATTTGTATAAATAAATTTTGAATAAAAAATTTTTATAATTAATTCGGCAAAATTAATGTTCACCTGTTTAACAAAAACATGTCTTTTTGTATTAAATAAAAAGTCTAACCTGCCCACTGTAAAATATAAAGGGCCGCGGTATTTTGACCGTGCAAAGGTAGCATAGTCATTAGTCTTTTAATTGAAGGCTTGTATGAATGGTTGGATGAAGCATTAACTGTCTCATAAAAATTAATATAGAACTTTATTTTTTAGTTAAAAAGCTAAAATTTAATTAGAGGACGAGAAGACCCTATAGAGCTTTATAATTATAAAATAAAAATTATAAAGAAAATTTTAAATTTTATTGAAGTAATTATTTTGTTGGGGTGACAAAAAAATTTAATAAACTTTTTTTTATTAAAACATTAATTTATGAATAAATGATCCAGTTTTATTGATTAAAAAATTAAGTTACCTTAGGGATAACAGCGTAATGTTTTTTAAGAGTTCATATCGAAAAAAAAGATTGCGACCTCGATGTTGGATTAAGAATAAATTTTAGGTGCAGAAGTTTAAATATTAGGTCTGTTCGACCTTTAAATTCTTACATGATCTGAGTTCAAACCGGCGTAAGCCAGGTTGGTTTCTATCCTTAATAAATAAAAATATTTTAGTACGAAAGGACCAAATATTTAAAATATTAATTTTTTTTATAAGAATATAATTAAAATAAGCTATTTTGGCAGATTAGTGCAATAAATTTAGAATTTATTTATGTAAATATTTTTACAAATAGTATATGTTTATATATGACTTAATTTTACCTTTAATTGGAAGATTATTATTAATTATTTGTGTTATAGTGGGGGTAGCTTTTTTAACTTTATTAGAACGTAAAGTTTTAGGTTATATTCAAATTCGTAAGGGGCCCAATAAAGTTGGATTAATAGGGATTCTTCAGCCCTTTTGTGATGCTATTAAATTATTTACTAAGGAACAAACCTATCCGAGAATTTCTAATTATTTACCTTATTATTTTTCTCCTGTTTTTTCTTTTTTTTTATCTTTATTATTATGATTTATTATTCCTTATTTTATTAAATTATATTCTTTTAATTTAGGTATTTTATTTTTTTTAAGTTGTACAAGATTAGGTGTTTTTACAGTAATAATTGCTGGATGATCTTCTAATTCTAATTATGCTTTATTGGGGGGATTGCGGGCGGTAGCTCAAACAATTTCTTATGAAGTAAGATTTGCTTTAATCATATTATCTTTTATTTTTTTAATTGGGGGATATAATTTATATATATTTTATGAATATCAATTATTAAGATGATTTATTATTATTTCTTTTCCTTTAGCAATTTCTTGATTTTCTTCTTCATTAGCTGAAACTAATCGGACTCCTTTTGATTTTGCAGAAGGAGAATCTGAATTAGTTTCTGGATTTAACGTAGAATATAGAAGAGGGGGATTTGCATTAATTTTTTTAGCCGAATATGCAAGAATTTTATTTATAAGAATAATATTTTCTATAATATTTTTAGGGGGAGATGTATATAGTTTATTGTTTTTTTTTAAATTAACTTTTATTTCTTTTTTATTTATTTGAGTTCGGGGTACTTTACCTCGATTTCGATATGATAAATTAATATATTTAGCGTGAAAAAGTTATTTACCATTATCATTAAATTTTATAATTTTTTTTATTGGATTAAAAATTATATTTTTTTCTTTGATAGTTTAAATTAATGAATATATTTTAGTAAAGTTAATAGAAAGATTAAATTTCTATATTATGTTTTCAAAACATATGCTTATTCAAGCTCATTAACTAATCAATTAGAGAATCTCATCATTGATTTACTAAAGGATTAATAATATAATATAAAAAATATAAAACAGTAAGAACTTGTCCTATTAATACATAGGGGTCTTCAACTGGTCGAGCTCCAATTCATGTTAAAAGAATAACAATTACAAATATTGATCAAAATAAAATTTGGTTAATTGGATAAAATTGAATTCCTCGAAACTTTCTTATATGATAAAAAGGTAAAATAGCAATAATAGCAATTGATATAACGAGAGCAATTACTCCCCCTAATTTATTAGGAATAGACCGTAGAATAGCATATGCAAATAGAAAATATCATTCAGGTTGAATATGGACAGGGGTTACTAAAGGATTCGCCGGAATAAAATTATCTGGGTCTCCTAAAAGATTAGGTCTAATTAATGTTAATAAAACTAATAATATTAATATAATAATAAATCCTACAATATCCTTAAAAGAAAAGTAAGGGTGAAAAGGAATTTTATCAATATTTCTATTTAATCCTAAAGGGTTATTTGACCCTGTTTGATGTAAAAATAATAAATGAATTATTGTTATTGCTGCAACAATAAATGGTAAAATAAAATGAAAAGTAAAAAATCGAGTTAAAGTGGCATTATCAACAGCAAATCCTCCTCATACTCATTGAACTAAATCTATTCCTAAATAAGGGACTGCAGAGAGGAGATTTGTAATTACAGTTGCTCCTCAAAATGATATTTGACCTCATGGTAAAACATATCCTATAAAAGCAGTCCCTATTGTAAGGAATAATAATAATACGCCTGCTAATCAAGTAGGAGTAAATAAATATGATCCATAATAAATACCTCGGCCTACATGAAGATAAATACAAATAAAAAAAAAAGAAGCTCCGTTAGCGTGTATAGTCCGTAATAATCATCCATTATTAACGTCTCGGCAAATATGGGCGACACTATTAAAAGCCGTGTCTACTCTGGCTGTATAATGTATTGCTAAAAATAGCCCTGTGGCAATCTGAATAATTAAACATAATCCTAATAATGACCCAAAATTTCATCAGGCGGAAATATTTGAAGGAGCCGGTAAATCTACTAAGGCATTATTTATAATTTTAAATAGGGGGTGTTCTAATCGTAAGGGTTTATTCATTAGTTTTTTCTTGGTCGTAAAGGACCATAAAATAAATTAGTAATTTTTACAATTACAATTAAAGTTAAAAATAAATAATTAATTAAAATAATAGTAATTAAATTAGTTGGAAAATTATATATTTTATTTAAATTAATGGTATTTTCTGGTAAATAAGATAAAATTTTTGTAATTGATTCTATTTCATTATTTATATTGAAATTTGAAATAAAATAATTATCTATAATAATTATTATAAAAAAAATTAAAAATAGACTAGATAAAAAAAATATTAATATTTTAAATGAGATAGAAAATATTTCATTTGAAGCTAAGGAAGTTACATAAATAAATAAAACTAATATACCCCCTAAAAAAATTAATAATAAAATATATGAAAATCAAAAGGTTTTAGTTATTAATCCGGTTAATAAACATATTAATAATGTTTGAATTATTAATATAAGTCCTATTGCTAAAGGGTGCCTTATTTGTATAAAAAATAACGCAGTAATAATTCTAACAAAAGAAATAATAAAATGTATAATAACAAGAAGTAGTTTATATAAAATATTAATTTTGGAGATTAATGATAGAGAGCTTCTCTCTTCTTGAAGTTTTAAAAGAAAATTTCTTATTTTTGATTTACAAGACCAATGTTTTTTTTAAACTATTAAAACTAATGACAATATTTATTTATTGAATTATTGCAATAATTTTATTTTTAATTGGAATTATTACTTTTGTATTAAATCATAAGCATTTATTAGCAACATTATTAAGATTGGAATTTATTGTTTTAAGATTATTTTTATTTTTATTTTTAAATTTAATAATATATGACTTTGAAATATTTTTTAGAATAATATTTTTAACTTTTTGTGTTTGTGAGGGGGCATTAGGTTTATCAATTTTAGTTTCAATAATTCGTACACATGGAAATGATTATTTTAAATCATTTAGAATCTTACAATGTTAAAATTTTTATTTTTTTTAATATTTTTAACTCCTATTTGTTTTTTTAAAAAAACTTATTGAATGGTGCAAAATATAATTTTTTTTATAAGTTTTATATTTATATTAATAATTATATATATGAATTATTGATCTAGATTAAGTTATTTTATAGGGTGTGACACATTATCTTATGGGATAATTATATTAAGTTTATGAATTTGTGGCCTAATAATAATAGCAAGAGAAAAGGTTTTAAGAAGAAATAATTATCTAAAATTTTTTATATTGGTAATTATATTTTTATTAATTTTTTTATACCTAACTTTTAGAAGAAATAATTTATTTATATTTTATTTATTTTTTGAAAGAAGATTAATCCCCACTTTATTTTTAATTATAGGGTGGGGGTATCAGCCTGAGCGCCTTCAAGCGGGGGTATATTTATTATTTTATACTTTATTTGCCTCTTTACCTATGTTAATTGGAATTTTTTATTTATATAATGACATAGGGACTTTAATTTTTTATTTAATAATAAATAGAAGTTATTTTAATATATTTATTTATTTATCTTTAATTGGGGCATTTTTAGTAAAAATACCTATATTTTTAGTTCATTTATGGTTACCAAAGGCTCATGTAGAAGCGCCCGTTGCTGGGTCAATAATTTTAGCCGGCCTTTTATTAAAATTAGGGGGGTATGGTTTATTGCGGGCCTTTATTTTACTTCCAGCCATTAGTTTAAAATTAAATTATATTTGAATTAGAATTAGATTAGTGGGCGGGGTTTTAGTAAGATTAATTTGTTTACGACAAATGGATTTAAAAAGATTAATTGCTTATTCTTCTGTTGCTCACATGGGGATTGTATTAAGAGGCTTAATAACCTTATCATATTGGGGGTTTAACGGCTCATATAGATTAATAATTGCGCACGGTCTTTGTTCTTCAGGATTATTTTGTTTAGCCAATATTTCTTATGAACGAATAGGAAGGCGGAGAATATTAATTAATAAGGGGCTTTTAAATTTTATACCTAGAATAAGATTGTGATGATTCCTTCTAAGATCTGGTAATATAGCGGCCCCCCCGACTTTAAATCTTTTAGGGGAAATTAGATTATTAAATAGAATTGTTGCTTGATCGTGATTATCTATATTTAGATTAGCTTTACTTTCTTTTTTTAGAGCTGCTTATACTTTATATCTATTTAGTTATAGACAACACGGGAAATTATATTCAATAAATTTTTCTGCTTCTTCTGGATATAGGCGGGAATATTTATTATTATTTCTTCATTGATTGCCTTTAAATTTATTAATTATAAAAAGAGAGTCAATTATATTATGAATTTAATTTAAGTAGTTTATAAAAATACTGATTTGTGGTGTCAGAGATATGAATTTTTCATCTTAGATCGTGAAATTTATTTCAATTTGTTTTATTAGATTTTTATCTTTATTTTCAATTAGAATAAGATTATTTATTTTAAGTTTAAAATTTTTAATAATAGATATAACTATTTTTATTGAATGAGAAGTTGTTTCTTTAAATTCAATAATAATTGTTATAACTCTTTTATTTGATTGAATAAGACTTATATTTATATCTTTTGTATTATTAATTTCTTCTCTGGTAATTTATTATAGAAAAGAATATATAGCAGAAGATTTAAATATTTCTCGATTTATTATATTAGTATTAATATTTGTTATATCAATAATATTATTAATTATTAGGCCTAATTTAATTAGAATTTTATTGGGTTGGGATGGGTTAGGTTTAGTTTCTTATTGTTTAGTAATTTATTTTCAAAATATTAAATCTTATAATGCGGGAATATTAACTGCTCTTTCTAATCGAATTGGGGATGTTGCTTTATTATTAGCAATTGCTTGAATATTAAATTATGGAAGATGAAATTATATTTTTTATTTAGAAGCTATAAAACTTGATTATGAAATAATAATTATTGGAGGATTAGTAATATTAGCGGCTATAACTAAAAGAGCCCAAATTCCTTTTTCTTCTTGATTACCTGCGGCAATGGCGGCTCCGACCCCTGTTTCAGCCTTAGTTCACTCATCTACTTTAGTAACTGCTGGGGTTTATTTATTAATTCGGTTTAATATTTTACTAGCTGATACCTTTCTTGGTCAATTTGTATTAATTATAGCTGGGCTTACAATATTTATAGCTGGATTAGGGGCTAATTTTGAATTTGACCTTAAAAAAATTATTGCCCTATCTACTTTAAGACAATTAGGGTTAATAATAAGAATTTTAGCCATAGGGTTTCCTAAATTAGCTTTTTTTCACCTACTTACTCATGCCCTATTTAAGGCTTTATTATTTATATGCGCGGGGGCAATTATTCATAATATAAAAAATTCTCAAGATATTCGATCAATAGGGGGATTAATTTTACAAATACCTTTAACTTCTTCTTTTATAAATGTGGCTAATTTAGCTTTATGTGGGATACCTTTTTTAGCTGGATTTTATTCTAAGGATTTAATTTTAGAAATTGTTTCTTTATCTTATTTAAATATATTTAGTTATTTTTTATATTTTTTTTCTACAGGGTTAACTGTTAGTTATTCACTGCGGCTAGTATTTTATTCTTTAACTGGGGAATTTAATAGTTTTAGATTACACCCAATAAATGATGAATCTTGAATTATATTACGGGGAATATCTGGGCTTTATATTATAGTTATTATTGGGGGGTCAATATTAAGATGATTAATTTTTCCAACCGTTGATATAATTTGTTTACCTTTTTTAATAAAAATAATAACTTTAATAGTATGTATTGGAGGGGGCTTATTTGGATATTTAATTTCTAATGTTTCTAATATTTACTCTAATAAATCGTTAAATAGTTATAATATTAGTATATTTTTAGGTTCTATATGATTTATGCCAATAATTTCTACTTTAGGGGTTATTAAATCTCCTTTAAATTTAGGTTGAAAATCTATTAAAAGATTTGATCAGGGATGAAGAGAATATTTTGGGGGCCAAATGATGTATTCTACAATAAAAAATTATTCAAAATATAGACAAATTTTACAAAATAATAATTTAAAAATTTATTTATTAAGATTTGTAATTTGATTATTAATTTTAATAAGAATATTAATTTATTATTCAAATAGCTTATATTTAGAGCGTGACACTGAAGATGTTAATGAAATCAATTGATTTTTGAATATATAAGAGTGGGGGGGGGTAAATATCATTAATAGAATAGGTTCTCCTCTCTAATTATACTTTAATAGTAAAAGTTGAAATTTAATAATAAAATTTAGTAACTTATAAAAGATTTTTTTTATTTTTACAGTGAAAATGTAAGGTTTTAATTTAAACTATATAAATAAAGAAATATAAACGGAATTAAACCGTTAAAGTTAAAAGTTAGAAGCTTTTTCTTGTTCATCATATTTCCTTAATTGGAATATAAATATTCAATTATATCATTAACAGTGATAGGCCTCCTCTTTGGCTTCAATTAAAAAATAAGGATAATTAAATTATCTAAGATTAGGTCGAAACTAATTGCAATTAATCGCTTCTTATTTAATTAAGATAAACTGTGTATCAGTACTTTTTGAATGCAAATCAAATGTTATATTTAACTATTATCCTACTTATTCTGTTCATTCAAGGGCTCCTTGATTTCATTCATGATATAGCCCAACTAATAAAATAAAAATAAAAAATAGTCTTGTTCTTGATCAAATTATAATATTAGAAAATTTAAAAATTATAACTATTGGTAGAATTAATGCAATTTCTACATCAAAAATTAAGAAAATAATAGCAATTAAAAAGAAACGCAAAGAAAAAGGAAGACGAGATGAGGCTTTGGGGTCAAATCCGCATTCAAATGGTGATCTTTTTTCTCGATCAATAATTGTTTTTTTTGAAAGAATTGTAGCTAAAATTATTACAATTAAAGAAATCGCTATAGTAATTATTGCAATTATAAAAATTGATATCATTATTTATATTAATTTATTATTAAACCTTATGATTGGAAGTCATATATACTATTATACTATATAAATTTATCTACCTCATCAGTAAATAGTTACATAAAGAAATAATCAAACTACGTCTACAAAATGTCAATATCATGCAGCGGCTTCAAAACCAAAATGATGATTTTGAGAAAAATGGTTATTTATGTGTCGAATTAAACAAATTAATAAAAAAGTTGTTCCAATTAAAACATGAAATCCGTGAAATCCTGTGGCCATATAAAATGTTGATCCGTAAACTGAGTCAGAAATAGCAAAAGGTGCTTCAACATATTCATATCCTTGAAGAGCTGAAAAATAAATCCCTAAAATAACAGTAAAAAATAATCCTTGAGTAGCTTGTGAATGATTTCTTTCTATTAATCTATGGTGAGCTCAAGTAACAGTAATTCCTGAAGTTAAAAGAATAGTAGTATTAAGGAGAGGAATTTGGAAGGGATTAAATGGAGAAATCCCGGCGGGAGGTCATATAGCTCCTAATTCAATAGCTGGAGATAAACTTCTGTGGAAAAATGATCAAAAAAAAGAAATAAAAAAGAAAATTTCTGATACAATAAATAAAATTATTCCTCATCGTAATCCAATAGTTACAGGAAAAGTGTGTAATCCTTGAAAGGCTCCTTCTCGAGAGATATCTCGTCATCATTGATATATTGTTAATGTTGTAATAATGAATCCTAAGTTTAATAGGGTTATATCATATTGGTGAAATCATCTAACTAATCCTGCGACTGTTGTTATAGCTCCGATAGCTCCTGTTAAAGGTCATGGACTATAATCTACTAAATGGTATGGGTGATTTGAATGTGTTGACATTAATTAACTTCTCTAGAGTATAAGGTTCTTAAAACTGCAAAAACATAAGATTGAATAATTGCAACTGCCGATTCTAGAACAAGTAGAGCAATTTGGGCAACAATTAAAAATATTACTATAATATAGGATAGTGAAGGGCCAGTATTTCCTAATAAAGAAAGTAATAAGTGGCCTGCAATTATATTTGCCGCTAATCGAACAGCTAATGTTCCAGGACGAATAATATTTCTAATTGTTTCAATACATACTATAAAGGGTATAAGAACGGCTGGAGTTCCTTGGGGAACTAAATGAGCAAATATATGCTGCGTATTATTAATTCATCCAAAAATTATAAATCTAAATCATAAAGGTATAGCAAGGGCAAGGGTAAAAGTTAAATGTCTTGTTCTTGTAAAAATATAAGGAAATAATCCTAAAAAATTATTAAATAAAATTATTGAAAATAAAGAAATAAAAATAAAAGATCTTCCTATATGGCCAGAAGGTCCAATTAAAGTTTTAAATTCTTTATGTAAAGTTAATAAAATATTATTTCAAATAATATTATACCGCGATGGCATAAATCAAAATATTGAGGGAATTATACATAATCCAAGAAAAGTTCTTAATCAATTAAATGAAAAATTAAAAATTCTTGAGGCAGGGTCGAAAACAGAAAATAAATTTGTTATCATTTTCAGGTTAAAGATTTATTAGTTTTATTAAACTGATCATTGTTGTTATTTTCTGATGAAGGTGCGGGAGGTAAAAATGAAAAATAATTTATGGCATTAAAAAATAAAAACGTGATAGAAAAAATAATAAATAAACTTAATCAACTAATAGGTGCTATTTGAGGGATCAAAAAATATCAAATTTTTGATAATTTTAGTTTGACATACTAAGGTTATTTATTTAACTAATTTTTTCCATTAGAAGTAATTGCTAATTTACCATGAAGTGGCTTAAGAGGCCAATACTTGCTTTCAGTCATCTAATGAAGAATTATTTATTTTTATAACTCATTTAATAAAAATATTTATTGGAATTCTTTCAATAACAATAGGTATAAATCTATGATTTGCTCCACAAATTTCAGAACATTGACCAAAAAATAATCCAGGTCGATTAATTAAAAAATTAGTTTGATTAAGTCGTCCAGGGGTGCAGTCTACCTTTACCCCTAATGAGGGAACAGTTCAGGAGTGAATTACATCAGCGGCAGAAACTAAAATTCGAATTTGAGTATTTATAGGAAGAACAATTCGGTTATCTACATCTAATAATCGAAATCCATTTAATTCTAGATCATTTGTAGGAATTATATATGAATCGAATTCTAAATTTAAGAAGTCAGAATATTCATATCTTCAATATCATTGATGCCCAATTGTTTTTAAAGTTAATGAGGGGTCATTAATTTCATCTAATAAATATAATAATCGAAGAGATGGTAATGCAATAAATATTAATACAATAGCGGGAAGAACAGTTCAAATAATTTCAATAGTTTGGCCAGATAATAAGTAACGATTTGTATATTTATTAAAATATAATCTTCCTATTAAATAGGCAACTAGAACTGTAATTAAAATTAAAATTAATATTGTATGGTCATGGAAAAAAATTAATTGTTCTATTAGTGGAGAGGCTCTATCTTGGAATCTTAAATTAGATCATGTTGACATTTGTTTCTAATAAAAGAAATTTTCTTTATATATGGAGCTTAAATCCATTGCACTAATCTGCCATATTAGAAATTAGTTACTTAATAAAGGTAGTTCATTATAACTATGTTCAGCTGGGGGAATATTTTGATATCATTCAATAGAAGAATTTAATTGAAGGGGAAAAATTACTATTTTTTTAGTAATTATTCTTTCTCAAATAATAAATAGAAAAAATAAAATTCCTAAAAATGAAATAGTAGAACCCACTGTTGAAACAAAATTTCAAGCAGTATAGGCATCAGGATAATCAGAATATCGTCGAGGTATACCTGCTAATCCTAGAAAATGTTGGGGAAAAAATGTTAAATTTACTCCAACAAATATTATACCAAATTGAATTTTTAATCATACAGGGTTAAGCGTTAACCCAGTAAATAGGGGATATCAGTGAATAAATCCTGCTATAATAGCAAATACTGCTCCCATTGATAAAACATAATGGAAATGTGCTACAACATAATATGTATCATGAAGAAGAATATCAATAGATGAATTAGCTAATATTACTCCTGTTAGTCCCCCGACAGTAAATAAGAAGACAAAGCCAAGGGCTCATAATAATGCAGGATTAAAATTAATTTGAATACCATGTAAAGTAGCTAATCATCTAAAAATTTTAATTCCTGTGGGAACAGCAATAATTATAGTTGCTGAAGTAAAATAGGCTCGGGTATCTACATCTATACCAACAGTAAATATATGATGTGCTCACACAATAAATCCTAATAATCCAATGGCTAATATAGCATAAATTATACCGAGTGCCCCAAAAGTTTCCTTTTTTCCTCTTTCTTGACTAATAATATGAGAAATTATTCCAAATCCTGGAAGAATTAAAATATAAACTTCTGGGTGTCCAAAAAATCAGAATAAATGTTGATATAGAATTGGGTCTCCTCCTCCCGCGGGGTCAAAAAAGGAAGTATTTAAATTTCGATCTGTTAATAATATAGTAATAGCTCCGGCTAAAACAGGTAAAGAAAGAAGGAGAAGAATTGCTGTAATTACTACTGATCAGACAAATAAAGGCATTCGATCAAAAGTAATCCCTGAAGATCGTATATTAATTACTGTTGTAATAAAATTTACTGCCCCTAAAATAGAAGAAATTCCTGCAAGATGAAGAGAAAAAATTGCTAAATCAACGGAAGCGCCGGCATGAGCAATGCCGGAGGAAAGAGGGGGGTATACTGTTCAACCAGTTCCCGCCCCATTTTCTACTATAGATCTGGCTAATAAAAGAGTTAAAGAGGGGGGTAATATTCAAAATCTTATATTATTTATTCGAGGAAATGCTATATCAGGGGCCCCCAATATAAGAGGAACTAATCAATTTCCAAACCCCCCAATTATAATAGGTATTACTATAAAAAAAATTATTACAAAAGCATGAGCAGTTACAATAACATTATAAATTTGATCATCTCCAATTAAAGCACCTGGATGACCTAATTCAGCACGAATTAATATTCTTAATGAAGTTCCTACTATTCTAGCTCAGGCACCAAAAATAAAATATAAAGTTCCAATATCTTTATGGTTAGTTGAAAATAATCACTGTTGCGATTAAATGGCTGAATTATAAGCAGTAGATTGTAAATCTATATATGAAAAGTTTTTTCTTTAATCAAATTAGGCTTTATAGTCACTTATGATATTAGACTGCAATTCTAAAGGAGAATAATTAAATTTCTAAGGCTTAAAAGAGTATTTACTTATATTTATAACTTTGAAGGCTATTAGTTTTTTTAACTTAAAGCCTTTAGTTAATAAATTAAAAAAATTAATGAAATGATAAATAAACCAAAGGTTGAAATAAAAGATAAAAATACAGAAAAATATCAATTAATATTTTTATTATTTATTTTAAAATTTCAATTTGTTTCAGAATAATTTAATATAAATGCTGAATAAGTAATTCGTAAATAAAAAAATAATGTAATTAATGCTATTATTACTATGATGAATAAAATAAAAATTTGATTTATAGAAATTAAAGAATTAATTAACATTCATTTAGGTAAAAATCCAATAAAGGGGGGAAGTCCCCCTAATGATAGAAAAGTTGTAAAAATTATAAATTTTAGAACTGGAGAATTATTAAATATAGAAAATGTTTGATTAATATGATATAATTTAAAAGAATTAAATATAAAAATTAACCTAAATGATAAAAACGAATACATTAAAAAGTAAAATAATCATATGGATTCATTAAATATTAAAGCAGCAATTATTCATCTTAAATGATTGATTGAAGAAAAAGCTAATAATTTACGTAAAGATGTTTGATTTAGGCCTCCTAAGGCCCCTATAATTGTCGATAAAATAATAATATAAATTAAAAAGGGCTTAAAAATAATATATCTTAATACTATTAAAGGGGCAATTTTTTGTCAAGTTATTAAAATTAGATTATTTATTCAAGATAATCCTTCTATAACTCCAGGAAATCAAAAATGAAATGGGGCGGCCCCTCTTTTTAATAATAGGGCTGAGGTTATTATTATTGATACTATTCATAAATTTAAATTTAATTGAAAAATAATATTATTAAATAAAAATATAATAAAAATTGAAAATAATAAAATAGAAGAGGCTAGAGCCTGTGTTAAAAAGTATTTTAAAGATGCTTCTGTTGATATTAACTTATTATTATCAATTATTAAGGGAATAATTGATAACAAGTTAATTTCTAATCCCATTCATACACCCAATCATGAATTAGATGAAACTCTTATTAAAGTACCAAAAATTAATGTTAGTAAGAAAAGAATTTTTGCTGTATTATTTAACATTAAAAAAAAAAGGATTAGAACCTTTATAAGCGGGGTATGAGCCCAATAGCTTAATTAGCTTATTTTTTTATACATCTGAAGATGAAGTTTAATAATATTTATACCTATATATAAATATATTTTAGTGTAAGAAGCACAAAAGTTTTTGATACTTTTAGGAATAGTTTAATTCTATTAAATATAATGAATATAATTATTAATTATATAATTTACCCTATCAAGGTAACCCTTTTGTCAGGCAATTCATT